TGTCAGCTTTTCTGTCTGAATGTATTCAAAATGACCCGCTTTCTAGACGATCCTTATAGAAAATAGAAAAGAAGGGGATTCTAACACTCTTTTTTCTAGTTACTTCGTTCTCTAATTTCTATTTCCTAGAATCCTTAGGAAAAGCATTTCATCTCGCGACCGAGCTAAAAAATTTATCGATGTCTCTAGTAAACTAAAGTCATTGTTTAATAGCTATTTTGCTTCAATTTTCCCTATACAAAAAATTCAAATTGAAGATTTAGTTACGATTATAAATAAACTTTCTTTCTTTATCCATGGATTCCTTACTCATACTCATTCAATTGGAAGTATTGATCCAATTAAAAAAAATTATGTTTCGTAATTTCATAATCCAATATCCAATTTTTCAATTTATAATTGACTCTTGGACACAAATCACGAGAATGTATATTCTTCCTCGAATTTTTCATTGAAAGGTAAAGGCTTAAATCCTTTTTACGAGATAAAGTTTTTGTTTTGATCGGAATGGGTTATTAATCAAACCGAGGGACCCCTTAACTGTTAAGGGATTAACAGAACGAATCACACTTTTACCACTAAACTATACCCGCTACAATCCGATTATTGTATATAAATCGACTTTTTGTCGAACAAGAAACTTGGTCGTAATCAAAAGTATAGGATCAAAAAAGAATCATGCAAATTAGAGCGTTAACCCGAGGACTTAAGAGATTAGGAAAAGAGAACTCATTTAAATAACTAAATACCAAGTCTTTTGCTAGAGTTTTTTGACGGATATGGGTTGACAAAACTATTTAAGCCGTAACATAAAAATGCATTGTTCAAAAATTCATAGTTCATTTGTTTTCTTATCTTATTTTTTTTATTTACATTTGTTTACTTTAACTGATTTTTTACTGAAAAAAAAAAAGTAAATAAAAGATAAAGCTAAGAAATTAAGATAGGAACTGACATTTTGATTATATATCAAAATAGCAAAGGAACCGAAATAGTCCTTATTATGATTGTTTCAATATCAATAATAAGAATTTGTGTTTTCAAATTCAAATTAAATAAATCATTTTAATTTGATTCCTTGGAACAAAAGAGGCCCGGCCCAGCTAGGTACTGACCAGGCCAAGCCGTGTAAAGAAAAGGTTTCTTTGGACAAAATCAAAGAGGGATCCTTTGTATTTTATTTATTATTATTTAGTTTTAAATATTATATTAGTTGAAAAACTATAAATAAACTAAAGAAAAAGAAAGGGGCCTTTTTCAAGCCCTAATTTTGCTTATGTAACATAATAATTATCCTTTTTCAATTGGGGGAAAGATGGCTGAGTGGACTAAAGCGTCGGATTGCTAATCCGTTGTACGAGTTTTTCGTACCGAGGGTTCGAATCCCTCTCTTTCCGTTTTCGTCGATAACTTTTTGTTTCCTTTCAAATTTTTCGTGAGTTAGTTCTTTATTTAAGTTTTTTTAGTTATTTTATAATAGTTAAAATTATATAGTTAAAAATGTGAAGTAGCTAAAATCTTACTAAGAACATTTCAGAACATTTCAAAATCGAGTAAAAAAAAAAAAACCTTATTTCTTTTTATTCTTCACGTCCAGGATTACGTCCCGGATCATTAGATAGAAATCCGAAGATGAATAGAGAGACAAAGAATATTACTATCGTGTAAACAAATAGTTTTAGAGTAAGCATTACACAATCTCCAAGAATTATTTTTTTAGGAAAAAAGAGAATAGATTCTCTATTTGTATATTTGTATTTTATACCGCATATCCTAGTATGTATGTTTCTATTTTTATTTTGACACCAATAAATAAACTAAAGTTCTTTTGATTTGAGATGAGAAATAGAAAAGAATTTTCAAAAAATTCATTTATAATATTTTTTTTTCATATAAATAAAGTGTATTTTTTCATTACCAAAAATATTCTTTCATACCCACAAATTGTGTAAGACTCCAAGAGGTTTTGCAATGGAAAAAGTCAGAATAAGGAAGTGAAACGTGGTGATCCCGATTTATTATGGTTATACCAGAATTTCAATATTTGACTCGAGGTTTCACAGATACTTTAAGACTTATCTGATCTTATCAATTGGTAAATCTTTTTTTTTTTCGAATAAATCAGCAATTTGTCTAGGACAGTATTAAAAATCTCATCGAAAACTTACAGCAGCTTGCCAAACAAAAGCTAAGAGAAAAAATAGCAGAGGTATTACTGGCATAACATCTACGATTGGATTGAAAAAAGCATAGGCCTCAGGCAATTTGGCGACGAAAAAACTACTTGAATAAAGGACAGAATTAAGACAGATACAGATCAAACTAAATATATTAAGCATAAAAACCATTTTGTTCTTGAGGATAATTGTATTTATTTTGATTGAGTTATTAATAAGTTGAGTTATTGATAGAAGGGAAAATTAATAAAAATAAATTAGATAGACCAAAAGAACTTCTTTGATTTGAACTCGTCCAATCAAAACTCCTTCAACTTCAACTCTCAAATCAAAAGTGAATAGAATAAATCATACTTTCATACAATATCTTAATTGAATTAGATGTAATGATCAATAAATTCATCAGTTTAATTCTATATCTACACATAGCACAATTCTATCAAGAATCTAATTTATTTTATAGATATTTAAGATATTTAGACTGAAGTTGACGAACAACCAATAACAATATTAGTGTTTATTAGTGTCAAGTATAAATGTAAATGGGGCGTGGCCAAGTGGTAAGGCAACGGGTTTTGGTCCCGTTATTCGGAGGTTCGAATCCTTCCGTCCCAGAGCAATCCGTCCACATATCCAAAACAGTATGATAATATCATATACTTAACCCATATGAATCATAGAATATTTGATATATATAATATATATATATTATATATATCAAATATGGTTACTTTTTTGAAGCTATAAAATTGAAAAAAAAAAAAAATATATATATAGCAACCTAAATCTTCTTTTACATCATTCTTTATCCACTATTTCATTAAAAAAAGAAATTGGATTTTTTTAATCATTGATGATTTAATACAAATCTGGATTTATCTTTTTCGTATGATGATAAAATGCAATGTGGTCTTACTATAAACTATAAACTATAAAATCTTATTCAAATAATGATATGGAGGTCAGAAGATTTTCAATCAATTAGATTAAATTGATGATTTCTTAGGAGTTCTTAGTACTCGAAGAAGTGTGAAATTGGTGAATTTATCCTATCAGGTTACTTGAAGATCCAGATTAAAAGAGAACTTATTTATTTGTTTGAATTTTATTCGTGTTATTTTTATTTATAATTAGTATCTATAATATTTTAAAATATTATAGATTTGTATATTTTAATATTTATAAATATATGTTTCTGGGGTTAATGCTTAGACTTCTTCAGAAACTCTATTTCATATAGAAGGAAAAAAAAATAAAGTATAGATTACTAGGTATTGATCGAACCAATGACTATTCATAATTCCATAATGGAATTAATTACATACTGGTTCCAAACTAAAGGAATGTTATGGTAAAACTTCGTTTAAAACGATGTGGTAGAAGGCAACGTGCGACTTGAAGGATATGATCCACTGTGGATTCTTACATCCACCACTTTTTATTATTATATTAGGAATGAAAGTGCTTTTGGCTCGACATCGTTTGTTCTGTTCACTAGAACTCTCATTTTTTTTTTTGGGGGGGGGGGGGTTGTAATATAAACCGTATCATACATGATGGAGCTCGAGCAGAACGTATTGATTCGTTTTTCGGAGGCAAGAATCTAGGGTTAGTATCAATTAATAAATTGAGACAACTTTGTAAGTCTATTTTTGATATAGAAATCTAAAGGATCAAATTCAAGTAAGTTTCAAATTCAAAAGTAAAATCTTTTGGAATTGGTAAAATCCTTTCGCTCAAATCAAAAGTGTATTACACAAGAATCAACCATTCATATGATTGTTTGATAGAAAGAAATCACAAAAAATGGTGTGTTGCTGCCATTTTGAAACGATTAACTATCACCAAAGTAATATCTAAACCTAATGATTCAAGGCAAAGATAAAGGATCCTAGAACAAGGAAATACCGTTTTCAATTGTCTTAACAACTAGAACTAGATTAAATCAAAATAGATTCGAAAGGAGACAGATAAAAAGGGATTAGAGACCGCTCAATAATCAATAAATGAAATACTTAAAAGGTTTTCTTTGCGAGTTATACAACTTGAGTTATGAGAGTGCAAATTACAAATATGAAAATCCTTTTTTGTTGGGGAAAGAGTAAGAAACAAGTATTTAAATCATATAATAAAGAAAGAGAATTCTTGGTCTAATTGATTTGATGATTTTATGGATCTATTTGCCATTCTAATTTTGTATATAAACATAACTTGAATTTTCTTGAGCCGTACGAGGAGAAAACTTCTTATACGTTTCTCGGGGGGGTTTCTCTACATCTATCCCAATGAGCCATTTATCGAATCGTTGCAATTGATGTTCGATCCCGAAGAGAAGGAAGAGCTCTTCGGAAAGTGGGTTTTTATGATCCGATAAAGAATCAAACTTATTTAAACGTTCCTGTTATTCTATATTTTCTTGAAAAAGGCGCTCAGCCTACAGGAACTGTTTATGATATTTCAAAGAAGGCGGGGGTTTTTATAGAACTTCGCCTTAATCACCAAACAAAATTAAATTAATGAAATATAAATATATATAAATTAAAGAAGGTAAGGTGTGGATGATTTGTATAGATTTTTGTATAATCTTTTCAATTTATATCATATTTAATTTATTTTTTCTACTTATAGAATGTCGTCTTTTATAACGATAAAAATCTATTTTATTGGTTTTATTGATGTAATAGATGAGAAAAATATCGAGAGAATAAACAATTTGGTCTTAAATTTTTGATATTATTGTCATGTTAATGGGTGGTTTTTATTTTTCATTGGAATTCGATGAACAAATAAAAAAGCAAAGGGTTAAGCTTGCTTTTTTTACTTTGTACTTAATATTAATACTTATATTGATTGATATTAATTGAATAAACCTGGGATTTTTATACTTCTTTTTTAATTTATTCGTCCGCCTACACTCTTTTGTATATATGTCAATTATATATCTAGTGCCGATCCAACATAAATTCTTAGTTCTTGGTTTTCATTTTAATAAATTGAAAAATTTAATTAAAATGAGAATTGAAATAATAATCTCAATTTATATTTATAATGTTTTTATATTTCTCCATTGTATTCTTTATTTCAACATTTACATTTATATTGACAACAGTGTATCAAATAAATATAATCCGATTATGGATAAATGAATCTACTTATCTCCGTCCCATAGATTTGATTTTATTTCATTCAAATAAAGGGTTCATTTGATTTGCTGTGATACAAGAAGTCTTTTTTTTTTTTTTAATGATTTTAATAGAATATTAAATTCAAAGTAGAATATTCAAATAGAATATATGGATGACATAAGAGACAAGAGTTGATCTACAAATATTTTTATTTTCATCGATTTTTATATCTGAAACTTTTTTTTTGATTTTCATCGGATCTGTTCATTTTTATTATGTTCATAATTGATTATTAATTTTTAGATTTTTGTTTTTCCTTTTTTAAATGTTTTTATTTCGTTGTACAATTCAACCTCTTTATTTATTGTTTATTGGGATTCCGATTGTATCTATACATTCTAATTATTTTAGTTCGGGTTGCTAACTCAACGGTAGAGTACTCGGCTTTTAAGTGCGGCTAGCATCTTTTACACATTTGTATGAAGCAACGGATTCGTCTATACCATCGGTAGAGTTTGTAAGACCGCGACTGATCCTGAAAGGAATGAATGGAAAAAGCAGCATGTCGTATCAATAGTCAATAGAGAATTCTAAAGAATATTTCATTCTTACCCTATGAGGTTGTGTAAATTGTTTGAATTCTTGGCGTGGAACAAAATCCATTTAAAAATCAAAGAAATAAAAACTAAATTTGAAATTTAAAGTTGGGTTGAGTAAATAAATGGATAGAGCCCTACTATAGTCTATAGCTATAGGTTCCAATTCTAGGAAAACAAAAAGTAACGAGCTCCTGTTCTTAATTTTTGAATGATTACCCGATCCCGATCTAATTAAACGTTAAAAATATATTAGTGCTTGACGCGGGAAAGGCTTTTCTCATGAGTGTATTATCAATCAATTTTTTATGAATCCTAAACTATTAGCTATTTCCATCTCCATTATGGGGTGGAGATAAATGTGTAGAAGAAGGCAGTATATTGATAAAGATATATATATATCTTTTTTTTTTTTCAAAATCAAAAGAGCGATTGGATTGCAAAAATAAAGGATTTCTAAACGGCTTTTTATCCTAGAATGAACCTAAACCAATTAGGTGAAAAAAGAGAGGCTAGAGAGTCCGTTGATGAGTCTTCCCTTATTTCCGAGGTATCGATTTTTTTCTTACTATACATACCTTGTTTTACCTGTATCGTACTATGTATCATTTGATAACCCAATAAAGCCCATCCTATTTTCGGTTCAAACCTAATTTTAAATGGCGGAATTTCAAGGATATTTAGAACTAGATAGATCTTGGAAACCTGACCTCCTATACCCACTTATCTTTCGGGAGTATATTTATGCATTTGCTCATGATCATGGTTTAAATAGATCGAATTTGTTGGAAAATGTAGGTTATAACAATAAATCTAGTTTACTAATTGTAAAACGTTTAATTTCTCGAATGTATCAACAGAATCATTTTATTAGTTCTGCTAATGATTCGAACCAAAATCAACTTTTTGGGTACAATAAGAATTTGTATTCTCAAATGATATCAGAGGGATTTGCAGTCATTGTGGAAATTCCATTTTCCCTACGATTAGTATCTTACTTAAAGGGGACAGAAATCGTAAAATATTATAATTTACGATCAATTCATTCAATATTTCCTTTTTTAGAGGACAAATTCTCACATTTAAATTATGTATCAGATGTATTAATACCCTACCCGATTCATCTGGAAATTTTAGTTCAAACCCTTCGCTACTGGGTAAAAGATGCCTCTTCTTTGCATTTATTACGGTTTTTTCTTCACGACTATTATAATTGGAATAGTTTTATTATTCCAAATAAATATATTTCTATTTGTTCAAAAAGTAATCCAAGATTATTCTTGTTCTTATATAATTCTCATGTTTTTGAATACGAATCCATCTTACTTTTTCTACGTAACCAATCTTCTCATTTACGATTAACATCTTCTGGGGGCTTTTTTGAGCGAATATATTTCTATGGAAAAATAAAACATCCCGTAGAAGAAGTCTTTGCTAATGATTTTCCGACTAGCTTATGGTTCTTCGAGGATTTCTTAATGCATTATGTTAGATATCAAGGAAAATCAATTCTGACTTCAAAAGATACGCCTCTTTTCATGAATAAATGGAGATATTACCTTGTCCTTTTATGGCAATGTCATTTTTCTGTGTGGTCTCAAC